ATTCAAGGGACTCACGATTGTGCAACGAAGTCTCCTATTCGGCGATATTCACATTGATTCTGGAATAACCTATCATATGCGGCCTCTGCTGCTGTTCACAAGTACAAGATGAGGATCAGCAACAGGTATTACCAGAGTCTCATAGCTTATTTGACAGAGACGACGTTTAACCTTTTCCGCGGTGTGAACCTTGCGGGAAGTGTTGTATACTTTAAGAAGAGAGATCTATTCTACTTCTTTATTCTATCAAACCTGAAAACGAGGCCTCCGGTAAACAAGCTATAAAAGATGAATATCGCTCTCTCTAGCTAACCTGGAAAAAGTCTACCTTTGCGGAACTGGAGCCGAAGCTCCTTCCTTTCTTCCTCCCTTGTTCTATTACCCCAAGGCCTCCTCGGTCTTCTTGGACTTGCTTTCTGTCTGATTTCACCCGCACTGCTAATGTAGGCTTTTTGGGGGTAATGGCATCGGCACACTATTCGTATAAATAAGTTCTCTTTCGTCTTCCAATAGTTCTGACCCGCAAAGTGAGCCCCGAAAACTGTCAACCTATGACCAACTCAAAATTAGAGTAGCTGATAGAGTAGAAGGTGGGATTCTATATTCTATAGCCTATGCGCCTGCTTCTGATGAGATAGAAGTAGGCTCCCGGTGCGTCTTCCTTCGGTCGGCTTGTCATCGAAGGATGTTAGCCAAATCAGAAGAACTATAGGCTCGAAGGCTCGGGTTGGTCAAGCGAACTGATTCATTTAATTCTTCGCCTAGTCTTAGCACCCGCACAGTAGAGGGGAATAAGCATTCCCTTTCCGACAAAACTAAGCGTCTTGCCGCTGGGTAAAGGCAATAGGAGGAGGTTTGGAACCCCAAAACAAGTCTAGGCTTAAGAACGGTGATGATAGTTCAGTTGTTGAAGAAAATGTCCCGATGAACCTTGGGAGCATCCCGGGCAAGATCTATGGCTTCAGCTGCGGCTAAGCGAACTACCTATTCTATATATTCTATAGAAGTGAATATGAGAGAAAAAGCTCTTCTTTCACATAGTGGGAGGCTGGCCTTCTCTCTTCCCAATTCTCCCAATGAGACCTCTTTCACTCACTTAGTGGACGACCCAGAGGACTTTAATAAAGCCCCCTTTTGCCTCATCACGATCTCCCGGTGAAGTAGCGGCTCCCTCCTATTACTATTTCTGGGGTGGAGTCGAAGCTATGGCACCAGAAAGTCAAAGAGATTCCGTCCCGAACCACTCGTGTAGTCTTCTTCCTGCCTCCCAGTTAGGCCCTATCTCGCTTTCCAAGTCTCATTTGGATGAGGCGCCGGCGCTACTAAATGCAACTCTCATTTCAACATTCTTCTCTATTGGCCCTTCCTTCTCTATCTGCCTAGAGAACCTCTCTTTCCCTACAAGGCACTAGAAGGTCGACCCCACTTTCCACACTATGTTGACTTTACTCCTGAGCCCAGTCATTCCCCGCCACTCTTTCACACAGCATTGAGGGCTTTTTCATAAGAAGCAGCACTCTATTGTCCACTTCGATAGCTTTCAAGAGTCTCTTTCATACATCGTTCCGGGGTCTCCAACCCCCTCTTTCTGGCGGGCCTTCTTTCTTCTGCTTCCTTGTGCTTCTGAGATCGCTAGCAATTTTCCATTGACTGATTCACCAAGCATTGGAGCAAGCGAGGAAGACCGCTTTTTCCATCATCCAAGTCCATCTCCGGCCCCCTTCTTCCTAAAGCCCCGCTCCAGCCTGCTCCTTTATCTGTCTTCTAGTCGGCTCCCCATTCATCTTCTGTCTCCCACGGATAGGTGCCTTTCGGGAACCTCTCTCTCCGCTACTCCCTTTTTGAATGAATAAGGGGTAGGGCCTTCTTCACTTAGTCATCTCTGCCTACGACTTTTTTTCTTTCTTGACCCTGCTCGCCTAGCTGGCCCTATCTTGCACGTTCCACTAACCGCTATCACAATAGGAGAATTCTGACTCTCACTTGACAAAGAGTCAGATCGTCTATATAGACCTCAAGCTAAAAAAGACAAGAAAGCAATACGCGCCTAGTAAGGCTCGGAAAAGATAAAGTCCGAAATCATTGTGTTCTCAAGGCCGAAGGCCAAGTCAAAGACAGAGACCGTGCCCCTCGGGCACCTCTGAAGAGGGTGCCGCCCTTCCACTAAGCCTTCCTACATATATTCAAATCAGTACAAAGGCAAGTATATATTCTATTTTGAGGGAAAAAGATAAGGAAAAGATGGACTATGCCACATGGCCGCTACAAATAAAGGAAAAGTCTTATGCGAGTGATACCAATCGGACACACTTGGAAAAAAGGAATCATCAGCTACTAATACAGCTGAATCAAAGGAAAAGAAGTGAAAAAGCAGAAAGAAGTCAATGTGAGAAAGCAAAAAAGGTAACGAGGCGACCGGAGGAGGGAGAAAGGAGAAAAGGGGTGGCAAGCAACTCGAAGGGATGCTGCGCCACCTAGGTACGCGTCTGGATCTGCCTCGGGCTTTGTCTTTCTTTCTATAGGATCTGCTACTCCAACCGTATCTACTTGTGGTGTACCTGGGTTGGTTTGGCCTCTTCCATAATCCTTGCCGCTGATGGTTATGGGTAAATCACAGTAAAGCAGAAAGGAAAGCCTCTCGGAGAACGTTTTCGTCGCCGTTAAATCCGAGAGATAAGTCTCTAAAGCCGCTATGGTCTGGGCTCTCACTCACGTCGTCCGTCCCGGGGACTCCATTACGCTGCTCGCCCTATTAGCCGGCGGAAACCATGAGAATTCATTAATTTCAGCCAGTCCCGGGTTATATATTGTACGGCGAAACTCGCTAATAGATATCTGTTTTCTCAGGAACCAGACCTGCATGCACGAAGAAGAACATCTCTCTCTGGTCATATTCTTGTGGAACTTCTGTCGTCCCGTTCATTGTGGTTCCTCGGCCCTGCTAGCCATTTGCTTGCTCGAATTGTACACATTCAAAGAGGGGGCAAGCTAAACAAGCAAGCAAGCCATCCAAGTTTCTTTTATAGAGTCGGAGGTTAGAAAGAACTTGGGGTTTCCCTGTGACTAACTTAGCGCACTTCCGGTGGTAGCCATTGGGCTAAGTCTCTATAAAGAGCCACTCACATATTTATTTATTTATAGTTCGGTGTGAGATCAGCTAAATTAAGCTACGCTCATCATTTATGATCCACGGCTCACTCAATTAGAGCACTAACTACTTCAAAGGAATTCGCTCCAAAGACGCTTTTAATCGCTCCGCTGGTGCGATCTGGTCGAGAGGTTGTCCAGTCATCTCGGTGAGGAATTTCGCTATGCCCCCCGCTGACCTTTCACTGTGAGTACTGCTGTAGTAAAGCCAACGGGAAGATCAGTCCCAGGGCTCAATCTAGGCTGCCAGCCAAGATGAAGATGGATTGAAGGGGTTGTCAGGGAGCTTCATAGGGAATTGTAGGATCCATAGCTGGAAAGACTGCAGGAAAAAAGGGGAACATAGTCGCTAGGAAATCAGATTCCATAGTCAAGGCTGAGACAGACCCTATGTTTACTTCGCGATAGTCTTAGCTCGACATTGTCAAGCCATACTATCTACCAAAATTTCTTTTTTTCTGACATTCTATCCTATATATCGGAGATATAAGGTTTGAACTTCCACTTATGGTAATCGAACTTGGTAATCAAACTCTTTCCCGGCAAGAAGATAAAAGATTTCCTTCGGGCAAGTTCCACTATAGTTGGGAAAGGAACGGACCACAAGCTTCGCGCTCTGCCTTTCTTGTATTTGGACTCTTTCGCGCTATATGCTGCTCTCTCTGCGCGCTTAGCTTTCTTTGCTCTTTGCTATCGTGCTATTGCCGGCTTCCTTCTCTTTAAGACTAAGACCAAGGGCTCTTACAGAGTGAACACGTCTTATTTCATTTTTAGAAATATGATCTTTTTCATTCCCCAAGGGGAAAAGGTCTCTTCTTCTGCTTCAGTTGATCCTGAAGCAGATCTTTTTTCGACTTCCTTCCTGTCTGGGATTTGAAAAAGCAAAGTCCTTACTTTGACTTACCCGAATCAAGTCAAGGCGATGAAGCAGGCTCAAGGCCCATTTTCTTATAAGAGTTCTCTCTCTCTCCGGGAATCATAGCCTAGTATCGTACCCCAGAAAGGGAATCCACTTCTGACCTGACCTTCTGACGAGAATCCTTCTAACTCTTTTTTTCAAGTCAAGAATGTGTAAACCGAGGCCATTGAATCTGCTGCAGATGTCATCATAGAAGAAGAAGCTGTTCTTCTTTTTTCTGCATCAGCTACTAATCACACGTTTGGAATCGATCTAGCTGCTTAGCTTATCTTATGTGGTTTGGGCATACGGGTTCGACTAGCATTCACGTGGGTAGCATTTGAATGCGGAATCACCCGAAAGCACGGGATTCGACTTTACTTTCTTTCCGATGGTCCTATCCTATTAGAAATAAGTAAATAGTGGATCTTCGACTAGCATTTCGTGGAAATCATAGTTGGTAGTGGCTTTTTTGCTTTGACCAGGCCAAAGGCGAAAAAGAGAGAAAAAAGGCAATTCCTTCTCTTCTGTTGTCACAAGAAGGGACTAGGTTCCTAGCCAAGCCAGGGAATCTACGACCGATTGTCAAAAAATATCCCACTACGGGGTAAGAAGCAAGGAAGGAGTGCCACTTTCAAAAATTCTTTTTTAGTTCAATCACCCGCCGAAGCGAATCCTTCGAAATAGCCAAGCCAGTAAGTAGAAGGGCAAGGTGACCACAGGGAAAGGCATTACCAGAAGGAAAGTAGTCCAACTCAATGTCTTACGCATCAGTGGCATTTGAGTGAAAGCAGTAAGTCAGTGGCCAAGAATCATCGATTTTGGAGTGACCAGCTCAAGGCAGCTCATGGGAATTGATTTAAGTAAGAACGATCCCCAGTGTCATCCTCTTCGTCTTCTCTTTAGGAAAGCAAGTCCCATCGAGTTAGCTCTTGGAGTCAAGGCATGCCTTAAGGTAGCGACTGACTTTCAGGTGAGATGGTTCAATAGTAGATTAGATAAAGGCTCTTGCTACTTCCCACGAGGGGAGGAAAGTCAATAGCGTAGATAAGGAAGTGGCTATTCTTGTTTGTTCATGACTCCGCTGCGCTCCTATTTCATGGAATAAGCGCCTTTTCTCTTACAGACAAAAGAAATGGATTTCTTCCGGCTAGCTCGAAGGGAAGGAAAGAGCGCTATAAGAGAAAGAGTGCCTCGAGAATAGGCTTTTGGGATTTTTACTGAAAGCAGAGGAAGCATTCGATGCATCATATAAAAAAAAAAGTGCAGCTGCCAGAGCCCCGTATTTACCAGCGGGGGTCCCGAGATATTCTATGATCAAAGGCTTTGTGGTTGTCACGAACTGGATTCGAACCAGCACCTCTGGGAGCAAAAGACAGGCCCAGCGAACTACCATTCATTCTGATCGCGACTTTGTTTACCCGGTTCCCCTCGCGGCTAAAGGGTACATCCGGGGCCGGTCGCATGGACCTACTTACCTTGCTTGTAGACCAGCTGCAGAGCTAACCCTTGTTCTATTGGTTTGATGCTACCAAGACGATTTCTTTATGCCCATCAAAGGACCTCGAGATGCTAATCCACGAAAAACGAGACGAGAAATTCGAAAGAACTGATATACGGAACGAGGGCGACCCGTGGAAATACATCGCTTTCTTACTCGTGCAAAGGAACTATTTCTTGGCAACTTGGACAACTTCTAACGATGTTTGTCCCGCATATCACTAGATCGATCGGTATCTTTACAAAAGGCTTTATAAAGCTTTCGTCTCAATTCATACTTAGCCGCGAGCAATCTACGTTTGTGATCTCGTATATTTTGCTTCTCCGACATCTTACTGACTTTCCCCCTCATCTTTTTGAAAAAAGCCGCTCCACGGTGGTAAAGTCTCATCTTGTGTGTTGGCCGAAGTTACAATAGTGACATTGAACCCTCGAATATGTTCGAAGATCTCGAAATGATCTTCCAGTTCCGGGGAGAATTCGCAAAACTCCATTTCCATCAAGAATTGAATGGACTTTTCCCGTATTTCGACCGGAAAATCTAACAGAGACATTACTGTGGAGATTCTTACCAAAAAATGAGACATTCCATGCCCTCGGAGAGTGCTTTGCCGTGCTAGGTCACTGACATATCCTTTTTTGTCTTTATTTGACCCCAAGAATGGATTGGATCGAAACGACTTTCCTGTCGAAGCCCTTTGTGTCTGTATTAATTTCTGACCGCACGGAATCTCCATAGCCAATTTTCCATTTTTTCTTATGAAATCAGAAGGTGCTGCCTTTGGTACTACTCTTATTTTACACGATCCAGGAACTTCCATAACGTTGGCGTGATTCGGTTTGAGCAACGGATCCTGACGTGATACATCTTCGTAATGAAAATTGAGTGTAAACATTATTTTTTTTTCTTTCCCAGTATCGATAGAATGAGCACTGTGAACTATCTGCTTCAAAAAAGATAGTTGTAAAAACATCAGAGCAATATATCGTAGTGTAGAACAGATTTGAAGTAATGGGGATCACATTAGTAGGAATATAGGCCAGTCTCCAGCTTCTATCCTTTTCTTTTCCGCTGGCATCTCGCATTCACGCCCCCGTTTGACTGCTGCTGTTAGAACACCACAATATTCGTCCTTTTGGGCTTAATGCTCTCAATGGTGAATTGATCATTCGATATCCTTCCTCTTATGAGAGGACGGAATGGAAGAAAAGTAATGAAACCTGCGATGGCTACTGAATAACCTCCTTTTACTTTATCAATAAAAAAGCCTTTGACCTTTCTATTCGTTCGCCAAATCTTGTTCAGTTCCATCCAAGCTCGGTTTTGTGTGAATCTTCGTGGAAGAAGAAGAAGCGGTTCACCAGCCACTACATCTGTGGATCCCACCAAATCATTAAACCTGGCGGCAGCTCGCTCTTTGATCAGTGATTCACCGGCCACTAGATCCATGAAGAATCTAAAAAAAATCTGCTTTTTGATCAGTGATTCGCTGGCCACTAGATCCAGGGATCCCACCTTATTCTCAAACCTGGTGGCTCGGTTGATTGGAACTCCTTTAGGCTCATCCTGCATACTCATTCTGGCGGTCCCAAGTCCTGCATCCACCAAGAACATTTCTTCCTTTAAGCGTAAAACTTCAGATTTTAAGGCCTTTCCACTACATAAAAAAAAACTTGAATTAGATCTACGAAATGATCGACTCAAATAGATGGTCATCATAAGCTATTTCTTTTCCTCCTCTTCCAGTTCTATTAATAAAAAGGCCATCATGGACCAAGATCCAAAGGGATCAATCTTTTACACCGATGTATCGTACTCTCTCGACCAGGTCATCATAAGAAAAGACTGAAAAATCTTTCCGAAGTGTTATAAAGAGGGAAGGCGCGCTACAACTAACATAACAGCCTCTTCCTTGCCCCCCTAAGAATCCAAAGGTGACCTTTGGATGTTGTCG